TGACTAGTTTTCTAAATAGTCTTTTTAGTTTAACCTAAGACAATGTGTGCGTGGCTAAAAAAATTGACTTAGTGAATGAAATGAAAATATACAACTAATATATGATCTAGAGTTATAGATTATAGAAAAAAAGATTACAATAAAGATTACAATACAATATTGATATTAGAGTAGAGAATTGAAAAAAGGAAAGAGATCTCAAAGATCTTTTTCCTAAAATTACCTTTTGTCCATTTATATCATAATCCTACCTTTCCTTCAATGAATTAGATTGGTCATCGAATCCGACTATTAACTATTCGGAGTCGTAATTTGACGAAGAAGTCTTGTGGTATTACTGTGGTATTACGACCTTATAAAAAAAAAAGGATGTTCTATAGAATGATTCCCTTTTTCAGTTGATTTTATTCAACGATTGACCAAACGAAAATATTAATAAATAATAAATTGTAAACTTAGATGAATCAAATCAATTTCTATGCAACGATTCACCCCAATCAATTTATCCATTGATGATCTTATCCATTTAGGTTGCAAGATAATGATAAACAATGGGAACGGGAAAGGGTCATTTATAAGGGATTCATAAAATGTAGAGGGGAAGTCGAACTAGGTATATAGAATTGAATGACTATAAGTTAACTTTTGTCAAGCGTTAGACGCATCCTTAGCAAATCTAATTGAATTGAAGATGAAGAAAGAGTTGGTTTACATTGTGGAAGAAAGACATGTATATGTGATATTAGATATTGACTTGTTAGATATGAGCTATCTAATTTGACCTACTAATGGAATGTGAATGTAGATGGGGATTCTATAGAAATCCTTCTGTCTAATCTGTGACTGTGAGTTGAATTAATAAATGGATGAAAAAAATCGAAGAATTCAAAGAGCGGTTCGGGACAAAGAAACAGAAAATCAAAAGTTGTATGGATTCATAAAGACTTTCTCGAGAGAAACTAAAAAAGAGATATCAAAATAGTTTTGATTATTCAAGAATGTTATTACTTGAATTCGAAGTTCGTAGTTACTTCGACTGGACGAATCGTAGCATGGAATAATTAAGTCATAGTTCATTGGTTGAATGTATCATTAACCATTTTTTTTTTTGGTACGAGGAACTTATCATGAATCCACTGATTTCTGCCGCTTCCGTTATTGCTGCTGGATTGGCTGTAGGGCTTGCTTCTATTGGACCTGGAGTTGGTCAAGGTACTGCTGCGGGTCAAGCTGTAGAAGGTATTGCGAGACAGCCTGAGGCGGAGGGAAAAATACGAGGTACTTTATTGCTTAGTCTAGCTTTTATGGAAGCTTTAACAATTTATGGCCTGGTTGTAGCATTAGCACTTTTATTTGCTAATCCTTTTGTTTAATATTTAGATTAGAAATATGAAAAAATTTTTTCATATTATATTGCCTTGCATTTGTGCTTTGCTTTTTCGAATTATATAAGGATTCATTCCTCGAATTACTTATTCGTTGAGAAAATAACCCACGGGAAGGGCTGATTTGCGGATGAGGAATTAGCATACCAACTCGCTTTCATCCTTCCCGTTCGTGTTGGTAGACCTCTTTTAGTTTTTAAGAGAGGTTGCAAGCAAGAGGGTAATTCATGATTTCTAAATCAAATAGATTTTTAATTCGATTTAGAAAGTAGGAAACTAGAAAGAAATCTATATATAAAGAGGGCAAAGTAATACAAAAAGAACTCTGTTCGATTTTTTAGTCTATCTATACGAGGAGATCATATCATATGAAAAATGTAACCGATTCTTTCGTTTCTTTCGGCCACTGGCCATCCGCCGGGAGTTTCGGGTTTAATACCGATATTTTAGCAACAAATCTAATAAATCTAAGTGTAGTGCTTGGGGTGTTGATCTTTTTTGGAAAGGGAGTGTGTGCGAGTTGTTTATTTCAAGAATAGGCTGGATCCAACCAGATGTACTTTTTCTGTTATAACTAGGAAAGTTATACCTAAGAAAGAGAGGTGCACGATCTCGCGAATTACTTCTGAATAAATTCAGAAATCATATGTAAGAACTATAGCATTTCGTAATTTATTGGAAAATCTACTTTGATTCTCTATCAACCAATAATGCGGGACCATTAACATGGTTAAAGCTAAACTGTTTGAAGTCCAGACGCGGCATGGTACTCTTTCTACCACTATGTTAATATAGAGACGGTTTCAAAAAAATAAATATATATTTTATCAATATAGAACACTCATATCGATAAAATGATTTGAACTACTTATTGGGGATTTTATCCCCTTTTTTAGCCAATGCTGAATCGATGACCTATTGTGTATAAAGTAAAAAAACTTCTTGGATTAAAAAAAGTAAACAACTTTGCTGACAATTACATATTTTTTGTTTTGTTTGGTCAGAAGAGTCCTCCGAATATTTTGGTCTTGAATTAGTGATTCCGTTTGATATTTTGATTTCATTTTGGAATATGACAAGAGAGGATAGGCTCATTACATTAACAATAAAGATAT